CTTCTCCGCCAATAATGCCTACTCCTTCAACTCGTTCTAAAAAAATAGGATTTCGCGTAATAAGTTTTTGATATTCAGCAACCCCTATTAAAAAATAATCGCAAAAATCCAAACATTTATCTATCCATCCATAGGGTAAATCAGCAGCTACTCCTCCGATACGAAAATAATTATGCATCATTCGCATACCAGTGGCAGCTTCGAATAGGTCATATATCAATTCTCTTTCGCGAAAAATATAGAAGAAAGGAGTTTGTGCGCCAATATCGGCCATAAAAGGGCCAAGCCATAACAAATGTGAGGCTATACGACTTAGCTCCAACATAATAACTCTGATATAGCTGGCCCTTTTCGGTACTTGAATATTGCCTAACTGCTCTGGTGCATTTACAGTTATTGCTTCTGTGAACATAGTAGCTAAATAATCCCAACGTGTTACATAAGGCAAATATTGTATAATTGTTCGGTTTTCCGCAATTTTTTCCATCCCTCTGTGTAAATAACCCAAGATTGGTTCACAATCAATAACATCTTCACCATCTAGAGTAACAATGAGTCGAAGAACACCATGCATTGATGGGTGGTGAGGACCCATATTGACTATCATGAGGTCTTTTCTTGTAGCTGGTGCAGTCATAAATTTTTTCCCGATTCATTCTTCCATGAATTGCTGAAAGTGAAAAGAAGTTGATCAAAATTGAAACGAAAAAGTCAAAATAACTCTTAAAATTAACGAGTTTTTGTCTCTCGAATATTCAATTGACCAATTAATTCTTTATAACGTACTCTATTTTTTTTTGACAAATAAGCCAGTAGCCGTTGACGTTTTCCCAGAATTTTCCGCAGACCTCTCTGAGATAAATAGTCCTTTTTGTGCAATTCCAAATGTGAAGTAAGTATCCGTATTTTATTCGTGAAACTGACTACTTGAAATTCAACAGACCCACTGTTTTCTTTGTTTTCCTCTTGCAAAATAATTGAAATGAATGAATTTTTTAGCATAAAATAATTTCCCCCTCCTTTTATTTAATTTACAGATATAAATTTTATAGATCAGTAATAATAATACCAGTGATTTTAATGTAGTATACACAACACTCTGAATTTATTTATGGACTCCGCATTTTATCAATTAAAATGAATCAATCTAATTTGGAATTTTATTCCGATAGGGATACAAAAGGGCGGTCCATTTTTATTTACACTCACAAAAGTGCATAATTTAGACCTAAAATTATGAGGATTCTTTTGATTTATTTGTAGAGCTAATTGATACGACATTGACTTAGTATTGGAGTATCATATATGAAACTAGGATGTAAGACAGGGCATATGTGCAACTGTTTGCCTTCCTTTCATATACCATATCTGGGACATGGTACAGAATAGAGAGGAAAAATTTATCATCAACGAATTTTTAATCTTTTAATCGTGGATACATATATATCCTTAACATACTGAAACGGCTGCCATTATTGGTATCAAACCAATACCGATTCATACAAGCTAAATCTTCTAATCGATAATTAGGCCAAAGAAAGAATTTGAATTTAATTAATTCATTTTTATCTCTATTAAGATGTTTACTTTCATTCAAAAATTGACCCCAGTTTTTGATGTTATTTTCGTTGCAAAATACTAGATTTTTATCCACACCATTCCAATTCTTTGAATTGAAAGAAATTAGAATTCTTAATTCTCTACGACGTCTAGACGATAAAATATTTTCAGGAACAAGCAAATCATAATAATTTTTATCTCTATTTTCCGTTATTCTTTGATGTCTTCGAGTGGATTCATCAAAATGATTCTTATCAACATATCTTTGTTCTCGGTACCTTTGATTACTTTGGTGCTTACTCTTATGAACCAATGAAATACTTATGGTTTGATACATAATAAATTTTCCATCATTTTTTATAGACAGACGAATGGGTTCAATAATAAATAACCCCTTTTTAATCAATTCTCTAGGAGTTAAATTCATCTCAATCAACATTATATCTATACTTAGTTCTCTTCTTTGAATAGAGGAGATAGTAATTTTTCTGGGATTTCTCAGTCTAAGCAGGAGACAATATACCTTGATATTATTCATCAGTCGTTGATCCAAAGCATCGTCCCATCTCAATTGAAAAAGCAAATAACGTTTCAGGAATAAATCCAGTTCTGCTTTCGTCTTGTTCGTGTATTGTTTTTTACCCCTTTTCATGGCCGATTCCGTATCATCTTCTTGAATATCTTTTTTTTGGTTTGAGAGAACAGATCCAATATTTTCTTGGTTTTGTGCATCTGATTCAAGATCTCCTTGATCTGCGGGTTTTTTTTCTTCTTGATTTCGATTCTTTAATTGAACCTTTTCATTCGATGGGCTAAAAAAATCCCTTTTTTGCTTTCCATTGATCTTTTTATTTTCACTAGAATTTTCATTTTTATTAAAATTTAGAAGTAATTTGCTTGGTATAATCCACGGTTTCATTTTATATTCATTATAAAGTAACAAAAATTCTGGAAAGAACCAAAGTTCCAGATTCGATATGGGACGATTTAGTATTTCTTCATTCATTTCCATCCAATCAAAAACTCTTTTTTGATAATTGAGTGGCTTAATTTCTGAATCTTGATGAATTGTAAGATAAAAAAGATCTTGCTTCTCCATTTTATCAATTATTTGGTAATTATGAGTCCGACTATTAATATTTTTATTACTGTTGGCATCGGTCTTGATCCAGGCCTCAATATCGACTTTTTGTTTTAGAAAAAAATTGAGCATTTTCCAATCAAAATATTTTCTATCTGGATTTTTTTCCATATACATAATATCGCCTTTTACTAGAGAATTGTTGATAGGAATATCCCCTAGCAGATCAAATAATTTGTTTTTATCTGTGGTATAATTATAAGAAATCTCTTGGTTCTTATTTACTTGTAATGGTAAGCCATAAATATATGAGTCCTTTTTAGTTTCATAATTAATAGATTTATATGATAAAAGATCATATCTATAGTCTTTTTTAAAATTATCTTTTTGTTTTGGTAATGAATATACTTCAGAATCTTTTTTTTTTTTGTAATGAAGTATTTGGTCTTTTTCATATGAATCCCATTTATTTAAATCTTTAGTTTGAGCCGTACGATGTTGATTGACCCTATTTTGCCATTTTTGTGGTATTAATCTAGACCATATAATATGAGATAAACCGTATTGATAATGACCTCTTAACCAGTTTTTCCATTGATTCGTTCCATAACTTCGAAGTTTATTATACCTTAATTCAGAATCAAATATTCCTTTTATGCCAAAAGAATTCTTTATTGCAGTCTTAAGAAAAAAAGACGTTCCATCATATTGAAGAACAGATCTTAACTTATAAAAGTTTATAACTTGGGTTTGTGATAATTTATAAAATACATATGCTTGTGACAAGGAAGATACGTCACAAAAAATATGTGAATTCTTCTTACCATTACTAATATTATAAGGTGACTTTTTTATAGTCGAAATAAAACGAATTGTATTTTGATTTGTTTTATGAATTCTTTCTTTATTTTTTTCATTAGTGTAAATGTATTTCTCAAGAATTTTTTTTGTTGATTCAAGAAAAAGTTGTGTATTGATTCTGGGAATATTAATGATATATAGAAAAATATCTATGTATATTTTTTCAATGAAAAATTTTAAAAAATAATGTAATTTACCGACTAATCTAGTGTTTCTTCTTTTTAATCTTTGCCAAATACTTTTTGGTGATTGTGAGTCTACACTATAACTTGTTTTGTTAGGACTACTATTTTTTCCTGGAGTTACTTTTTTTTTCTCTTTTGTAATTCTTTCTATTTGATTCTTAATTGTGCTTGTTCTATCAGTCAGATTCTTCATGTTTTTTTCTGTCAGTGAATAATTTGTCCAATCTGTAGATCCAATTTGACTAAATGATTCATGAATTATCTGATTGTTAATTATAAAATCTTTTTCTTTTTTAGTTTCACTTGATTCATATACTTCTCTTAATCTAAATAATGGAATTGGATTTATTTTTGAGAGGTCTTTTATTATTTTTTTTATAAATAGAATGTTGTTGATAACCCAATTTTTTGTTTCTTTTAAGCCTTTTAGAAAGAAATTTGTTAGAAAGAAATTTCTTTGTCCTTTTAAAACTCTTAAAACAAAAAAAAACTTCTTTTTCACTTTTCCAATTTTTTTTTCTAGTTCCTTTAAAATGGGCTTAAAAAAGGAAGGTCGTTTTCGGGGAGAACCAAAAGGAAGTTCAGCTTCCATTCCCCAAACTGTGAAAAAACAAAAATCATTTGTTTCTTTTTGTTCTTTCTTTTTCATTAGATATCGATGAGAGGGTCGTAGGTTAGATCTGTACCAAGGTTTCAAACAAAAAGGAAATAATATTTTTATTTGAATACCGTCTGTTAACCAATTTTTTGGAAATTCAATTTCTGATAATTGCACACCGTTGTAAGTGCATTTAACATGCATTTCTCTATTCCATCCCTGAAAATCCTTAGACCACTCAGGACGTTGCAATAATAACATACGGCCCATATTTTTAGCTATTATCAATGAAGGTAAGATAATATATTTTCTAAAAATAGATTGGGTTAGTAACATGCAACCTCTTATTCCTTGCGCAAATGGAATAGTATCCCAGGTTTCCGCTATTTCTATCCGTGCTTTTTTATTTTTTTTGTTCTCCTTTTTTTTGTACTTCTCTTTTTGATCTTCTCTTTTTATCTGTTCTTCTTTATAATTTAAAATTTCTGATTCCGCCCCTTTAAACATCCAATTGCTAAAAATTTGTTTCATTAGCCCATAGATATTAAAAGAAAAAAAGGGGGATTTTTTTATTCTGTCCAAAAAAAGAGGGGAGTGCACATTTGCTTGAAACAGTTCCAAAATAAGAGTTTTACGTCTTTGAGCGCGCATAGAACCTTTGATTATGCCTCGACGAAAATCCGATTGTTGTGAATAGCGTATCAAAGCCACCTCG